TTATATACACGCACGGTCTCGTAAGAAATAAGCGTCTATAGGGACATGTTNGGGGGGGGGGTCTTTTGGGGGTTTTTCAGTAGATTACTGAGGTTGAGGCGTACTTAAAGATAGGAAATCTTTCTTCTTGGTTTAGGGGTTTAACAAGAGATAAAAGGGTTTCTACTAGTTTACAGTACGGGGGGTAGGGGGGTTTACCGCAAAAAAACTTCTTATAAAAATACCTTTTCCGGGGGGAAATGAGTAGGAAGGTAGTGAAGAAAACAAGTAAAATTAAGGGTTTTTATGTCATTCGAGCATTAATAATATGATTTCGAAAACATTATGCCAAATGGGGACGCAAAGGGTATGTTGAGTCCCCGGAACTTGTCGATATGCTTTCTTGTAAGGTTGTTTGGAGTCGTACGTGGGCGGGTCACGGACTGAATGCTTTCCCCCTTTTCTTACCAGTAGCCTGACATCTCAGTTAGGGTTGTCATGGGCCATTTAGAATCCAAAACATAACGAGGGAGGCCTTTTAAAGAGCACCGTATGGCATAACCTCTATTAATGTCCATAGATTCGGTTCCAACAGAGGCCTCCTGAATCGGGCCGTAGGGTCAACTTGTGGCTGATCCACCGGAAGGTAAGATCGTCCGTACACCTGATCACAGTTAGGGTTGTCATGGGCCATTTAGCGTCAAACGCAGTCAATTGTTTAACTTTTAAGTGAAATAGATAGGTTTAAAACAAATTAAGGTGGTACTACATTTATGAGGAAATTGACTATTTTATCATTAACTGTTGGTAAATTGGGTAATCAAGGTTTACTGGTATAGATGGATATCCATGTTGTATGGAGTTTAGGTTATAAATCAATGATGTAACATTTACTAAAGTTGGTAAAGAAGGAATAATGGATAATGATATTCATGATGAAATAAATAGGAGGTAAGGAAGCCACCTTATATCTATTATGGATAAATTTATATAGGGTAAGAATATTCGTATGACAAAGGAAAGAATGGTGAAAATTACTGTAAATGTGTTCATGAAAATGGTCGATCTTCATTAAAATAGGACAAGGATATTCATGTGGAATGTAGGTGAATGCCCTATTAAGCATATATAGTACTTTTTACATATATAGATTTTGACCAATTTTATTAAATGGACAAAAATATTCATGAGGAATATAAATGAATGTTCTACGGACATACATGATATCTTAACATATATGTTTAGAGATCATTATAAGAGGAGGTTTGGGTGGGTTGCAGGTATCGAGACTTAATTTAAGTAGAATGTTGGCTTTGGGGGTCAGTAGTGGGGGTTAAATTCCCTCAGTCTCGAGAAGCCTTGGGGAGGGGGTTATTCTCCAATCTTCGGTTTACAAGACCGGTGCTTTAGTTAAGCTACAAAGGCTATCAGTTTAGGAGTTTGCTTTCTAGTCAGCCTGAGAGGGGGATGAGGATAAGGAAGATGATGAAATAGACTAGGGAGGCCAGTTGGCCAATAAGGATAAATGGTTCTTCAACAGGTTGACCTCCGATTCAAGTAAGAATTAGTGTGTTAGCAATAAGGGATCAGAATAGAAATTGTGAGAAAGGGCGAAATATCATGCTCCGTTGTTTGGCGGTGTGAAGAATGGGCATAAGGGCGAGAATTGCGATGGAAAAAGCCAGGGCGAGGACCCCTCCTAGTTTATTTGGGATGGAACGGAGGATAGCATAGGCAAATAGGAAGTATCATTCTGGTTTAATATGTGGAGGGGTGACTAAGGGATTTGCCGGGGTAAAGTTGTCTGGGTCACCTAGGAGATTGGGGCTAAAGAGAGAAAGAAGGGTGAGAAGGGTGATTATGATAACAAACCCTAGGGCATCTTTATAAGAGAAGTAGGGGTGAAATGGAACTTTGTCTAGGTTAGAATTAAGGCCTGTTGGGTTGGTAGAGCCGGTTTCATGAAGAAATAGGAGGTGAATAATACTGGCGCCCGCAATAAGAAATGGAAGGAGAAAATGAAAAGTGAAGAAACGAGTTAGAGTGGCGTTATCTACTGAGAATCCCCCCCAGATTCATTGGACTAGTACGTTTCCGATGTACGGCACCGCAGAAAGCAAGTTAGTAATTACTGTTGCTCCCCAGAACGATATTTGTCCTCAAGGAAGGACATATCCAACAAAGGCGGTAGCTATAACTAAAAATAGAAGGATTACGCCAACATTTCAAGTCTCTTTAAATAGGAAGGATCCATAGTACAATCCTCGTCCGATATGAATATAAATGCAAATAAAAAAGAAGGAAGCACCGTTTGCATGAATATTGCGAATTAATCAACCATAATTTACATCGCGGCAGATATGGGCGATAGAGGAAAAGGCTATTGATGTGTCAGCTGTATAATGTATGGCTAAAAATAGGCCTGTAATGATTTGAATAATAAGGCAGACGCCGAGAAGGGAGCCAAAATTTCAAAGGGCTGTGATGTTGGATGGTGAGGGAAGGTCAATAAAGGAATTGTTGACAATTTTAATCAGGGGGTGGGTTTTTCGAATATTAATGGCCATTAGTTCTTATAGTTGAGTTACAACAGTGGTTTTTCGTATCACAGGTCTTGGTTAAAATCCTAGTGAGAACTGTGACTTATCTTGTGTCTTGTTTCTTTATTTTAATAGTTCTTGGGTTAGTGGCGGTTGCATCAAACCCCTCTCCTTATTTTGCTGCTTTAGGGTTAGTGATAGTCTCTGCGGCTGGGTGTTGGGTGATTATTAGTGCTGGTGCCTCTTTTTTATCTCTGGTGTTATTTTTGGTTTATCTAGGGGGAATAATAGTAGTATTTGCTTATTCTGCCGCACTGACTGCAGAGCCCTATCCTGAGGCGTGAGGCAATTGAGCGGTTGGTTGATATATTTTAGTTTATTTGGGGTTATTGTGATTAGTAAGTTATTTGGTGGGAGGGGTAAAAATAGAGGGGGTTGAATGAGGGGGAGATTTTGGAGTTGGACATGGAGATTGGGGAGGGGTATCGTACTTATATTCTGGGGGGGGGTTTATGTTGTTTATTGGTGGTTGAGTTTTATTGCTTACGTTATTTGTGGTATTAGAATTAAGTCGTGGGCACTCGGTTGGCACTTTACGAGCAGTAAGGTGGGGAAAAAGAGGCCCCTTAAGGGGCCTCTTATAATAGGAAGATTAATAAAATTGTAAAGGTTGTCAAGAGAATTAGGGTAAGGTAGGATTTAATTAGGCCTTGCTGAATAAAAGAGGTGGAAAGGATTATAGGGTGTTGAAGATTTGAGAGTCCTTGAGGTCCAGATTTTTCTGTTCAGGACAGATCAATGGAATGAGTTGCAATGTTTTGGGCAAAGATTAGGTTTTTTAGGGGGAGGATACGATGAATGACAGTAGGAAAATATCCTAGGAGGTTAGAAAAAGAGTGGATTTTGTGTTTGGTGGGATAGGATTGCAGTGTTGTTTGTTTAGAGATATCAATGGCAATAATAAGTCCGAGAAGGGTGACTAGAATGGCAGCGAATTTTGCTCATTGAGGTATTGTAAGGGTCTGGGTTTTAAAGGGGTTTATATTTAAGAAGATGAGGAAGCCAGCTAAGATACTTCCTCAGGCTAACCGTTTGATAGGGTTGGTAATTGTTGGGTTATTTTCATTAATAGGGGTGAGGGGGGTAGATCGAGGATGACTTAAGGAAGCATAGAAAATCACCCGATAACTATAGATGGCTGTAAAGGATGTGGCTAGAAGAGTGAGAACAAGGGCTCATGAATTAATTGAAGATGAATTTAAGGTTTCAATAATGGCATCTTTGGAGAAGAATCCGGCTAGGAATGGGGTTCCTGTTAGGGCTAGGCTGCCAATAGTAAGGCAAGAGGTTGTGATTGGTAGAGAGAGTTGTAATCCCCCTATTTTACGAATATCTTGTTCGTCATTAAGGCTATGAATAATTGATCCTGAGCAAAGGAAGAGCATAGCTTTAAAAAAGGCGTGAGTGCAAATGTGAAAAAAAGCGAGTTGGGGGAAACCTAATCCAATGGTAACTATTATTAGACCTAGTTGACTAGAGGTAGAGAAAGCTACAATTTTTTTAATGTCGTTTTGGGTGAGAGCACAAGCGGCGGTAAATAATGTGGTTAAGGCCCCTAAGCATAAGCAAAGGGTTAAGGCAAATTGGTTGTGTTGAAGAATTGGGTGTATTCGAATAAGCAGAAAAATGCCGGCTACTACTATAGTGCTGGAGTGAAGTAAGGCTGAGACTGGTGTAGGGCCTTCTATTGCGGCAGGGAGTCATGGGTGAAGTCCAAATTGGGCTGATTTTCCGGTTGCGGCTAAAATGAATCCTAAAAGGGGGACAGTGGTTTGATGGGGGTGAAGAACAAAAAGTTGAGAGATCTCTCAGCTGTTAATATTAATTGCTATTCATGCAATGCTAATAATTAGGCCTACGTCGCCTACCCGGTTATAGATTACTGCTTGTAGTGCGGCTGAGTTAGCATCTGAACGGGCGTATCATCAGCCAATCAGAAGGAAGGATATGATTCCGACTCCTTCTCAGCCAACAAAAAATTGTATGAAATTGTTAGATGTTGTAAGAATTATTATAGCGATTAAGAAAATGAGAAGATATTTAAAAAATTGTTCGATTTTAGGGTCTGATTCTATATATCAAGAAGCGAACTCAAGAATAGACCAGGTAACGAAAAGCGCAATTGGGACAAAAATAATAGAATACGTGTCAAACTTGAGACTAATGGTAATGCTAAAGGAGTTAATATTTATTCATTGAAAGTTAGAGATAATAGATTCTATGCCTTGGTCTAAGAAGATGGTTAAGGGGAGTAGGCTAGTGATAAAGGCTCATTTTACAGTAGATTTTACAAGGAAAGGTGATTGAGTCTTTAGGGATAAAATGGAGATAATAAGGGGGGTTAGTAGTAGAATTAGGGCTAAAACAAAAGATGAGTTAAAGATTAGGGGGAGATTCACAGCTTCTACTTGGATTTGCACCAAGGGGCTTTGGTTCCTAAGACCAACGGATGAACTGTTCTCCTTTAAAAGCCGAGTTAACCACAGAATCGAACTGTGGTGGCGAGTAATTAGCAGTTCTCGTTATCCCAGTTTATCTCGGTTGGTAAGAAGAGTTTAACTTCTGTTTCTAGAATCACAATCTAGTATTTTGTTTAAATTATACCTACAAAGGAAGTTCCCTCAGATTAATTCGGGTTTACAGATTAAAAGAAGGAGGGGGGTTAGATGGAGAGCCAGTAAGAGATGTTCTCGGGTGTGGGAGGGAGAAATAGCAATAATATGATTTGGAACCATTCCTCGTTGGGTGGAAAGGAATATATATAAAGAGTATGATGCTGTGAGGAGAGTTCCTAGGCCGGTCAAAATAATGGTTCAAGGTGATCAGTTGAAGAGGGATACTATGATTGTAATCTCTCCTATAAGATTAGGAGAGGGGGGAAGGGCCAAGTTAGCTAAGTTGGTTAAGAGTCATCATATTCCTATTAAGGGAAGGAGTGTTTGAAGTCCGCGAGCGAGAACAAGGGTTCGACTATGGGTGCGCTCATAGTTAGTGTTTGCAAGACAGAATAGGGCTGAGGAAACTAGGCCGTGTGCGATTATAAGAATAATTGCACCCGTAAAGCTTCAGGGGGTTTGAATTAATGTTGCTGCGATTACTAGGCCTATATGGCTTACTGATGAGTAGGCGATTATGGATTTCAGGTCTGTTTGACGAAGACAGATGGAGCTAGTTATAATTACTCCTCAGAGGGCTAGGATAAGGAAAGGATAAGCTAGGGGTTTTAAGGAGGGGTCAAGTAGTGTTAAAATACGTATAATTCCATAGCCCCCTAGTTTTAAGAGGATAGCGGCTAGGACTATAGATCCGGCAATGGGTGCTTCTACATGGGCTTTGGGGAGTCATAGATGAACTCCGTAAAGGGGTATTTTTACTATAAAAGCAAGAAGGCAGCCCACTCAGAGAGCTTTGGATGCTCAAGTGAGTTCTGATAAGTTGGAGGTAAGATTAATCAAGGGTATAAAGAGGCTTCCTGAAGAAGAGTGTAGGAATAAGAGGGCAACAAGAAGTGGGAGAGATCCTGCTAGAGTATAAAATAGAAAATAGATGCCTGCGTTGAGGCGTTCAGTTTGGTTACCTCAACGAGTAATAACAAAAAGGGTTGGAATAAGAGTAGTTTCAAATATAATATAGAAAAGGATTAACTCTGAGGCTGTAAAAGCTATAATTAAGGAAATCTGGAGGATTATAAGCATAGAAATGTATGTTCGTTGTCGGGTGATTGGTTCTGAGTTAATATGATTTTGAGTGGCCAGAAGTATTAAGGGTAAAAGTCAACATGTTAGAACTAGAAGAGGAGCAGATAAATCATCAATAATTATAAGGTTGTTGGTTAGAAAAGAGGATTCTGATTGTTTTTGAAAAAAGGTAAAGCTTAGACATGAAATAATAAGGCTTTGGGAAATAGAGGAGATTCATAATCATTTTGGGGATGTGAATCAAGCAGTTGGAAGTAAGAGAAGTGATGGAATCAAAATTTTTAGCATTGTAGAAGATTTAGGTTATGTAATTTATCGGTGCCGTGCGTGCGGGTGGTGGCAACTATCAGGGCTAAGCCGGCTCCTGCTTCGCATGCAGAGAAGGTTAAGATTAATATAGGGAGAAGGGATATTGATGGGGAAGAAAATGAGGTTGATCATAAGGAAAGACCAACGTATAGTGAAAGTATAGTTCCTTCAAGGCAAAGGAGGGCTGAGAGGAGGTGTGTTCGATGAAAGGCCAAACCAGTGAGGCCAAGTAGGAAGGCTGAACAAAAGCTAAAGTGGGGGAGTGTCATAAGGGAGTCTTGGAGTTTAACCAAAATTTGTTGAGCCGAAATCAACTGTCTTGTTTGGACTAACTACCTATTCGGCTCATTCAAGACCACCTTGAATTCACTCGTAGATCAACCCGATAGTTAAGAGGGTGAGGATTATTGTGGCTCATAGGATAGTGGTTAAGGATGTATTTAAGTGAAGTGCTCAGGGGGATGGAAGTAGAAGAGCGATTTCTAGGTCAAATAGGAGAAAGAGAATAGCTACAAGAAAAAATCGTATTGAGAAGGGTAGACGTGCTGACCCTAATGGATCAAAGCCACATTCGTAGGGGGAGTTTTTATTAGTGTCTGGAGTTATTATTGGTAGTCAGAAGCTGACAATGGCTAGTAAAGTTACAAGGATAGTGGAGATTAAGATAATTGATAAGATCATTACTTTCTCTTGGGGTTTAACCAAGGCTGAGTGATTGGAAGTCACTAATACTATTTATACTAAGAAAGTAAGAGCCTCATCAGTAGATTGAAATGTATAGGAAGAGTCAGACGACGTCTACGAAGTGTCAATATCAGGCTGCTGCTTCAAATCCAAAATGATGGCCTGTAGTAAAGTGGAAGAGGGTTAATCGTAAGAGGCATACAAGTAAAAATAGGGATCCAATAATGACGTGAAGGCCGTGGAAACCTGTTGCCACGAAAAATGTTGAGCCATAGATTCCATCTGCGATTGTAAAGGGGGCTTCATAGTACTCTAGAGCTTGAAGAAGGGTGAAGTAGAGGCCCAAAAGAATGGTAAGGGATAAAGATTGGATTGCTTCTTTTCGATTCCCTTCTATAATGCTGTGGTGGGCTCAGGTGACTGTGACACCAGATGCTAAGAGAACAGCGGTATTAAGGAGAGGCACTTCAAATGGGTTCAGAGGGAGAATGCCAGTAGGAGGTCAGCATTCTCCAACCTCAGGGGTAGGAGCTAAGCTTGAATTGTAAAAGGCTCAGAAGAACCCAATAAAGAAAAAGACTTCTGATGTAATAAACAGAATTATCCCATAGCGAAGGCCTTTTTGAACGGGGGGTGTATGATGGCCTTGATAGGTTGCTTCTCGGACAACGTCCCGTCATCATTGAATTATAGTTAAAATTATTACAATTAAACCAAGGAGGAGGACAGAAATTTTTTGATAATGAAATCACAGGGCTAAGCCTGAGGTTAAGAGTAGTGCTGCTAGGGCTCCTGTTAAGGGTCATGGGCTGGGGTCTACTATATGATAGGCGTGTGCTTGGTGGGCCATTAGACGTTTTCTTGTAAGTAGAGACTTAGAAGTAAGACGAAGACGTAAGCCTGGATTATTGCCACAGCGATCTCTAAGAGAGTGAGAAGGAAAAGAACAGTGATAATAATTAAAGATACGCTTGGGGCTAGGGAGAGTATAGCAAATGCAGCTATCCCGATGAGTTGAATTAGTAGATGTCCTGCAGTGAGGTTAGCTGTGAGTCGTACACCAAGGGCCAAAGGACGGATGAACAAGCTGATAGTTTCGATAATAACTAGTGCGGGAATTAAAGGGGTTGGGGTTCCTTCTGGAAGAAGGTGGCCCAGGGCTATGGTGGGTTGGTTACGAAGGCCAATAATGACAGTAGCTAGTCATATTGGAACAGCAAAACCTATATTTATCGAGAGCTGGGTAGTAGGGGTAAATGTATAAGGTAAAAGACCTAGAAGATTAATAGAAATTAAATATAATATCAAGGAGATTAAGATCAAGGCTCATTTGTGTCCAGGAAGGCTGATTGGAAGGAAAATTTGTTTTGTTACGTTAGAGATAAATCAAGTTTGAGCAGCTAGTAGTCGGTTGTTTAATCAGCGTGATGATGGGGAGGGAAAAATTAGGGTAGGAAAAAGTATGGCGATGATGATTAATGGGAAACCAAGAAAAATAGGAGAAGCAAATTGGTCAAAGAGGCTTAGGTTCATGGTCAGGTTCAATATTGAGTATGAAGTTTTTTCATTATTTGAGGGGAAGGGTTGTTTAGTAGTTTATGGTTGAGAATTTTTGGGGGTATAATAATTAAGAGAATTATTCAAGAAAAGATTAGAATAGCAAATCAGGGGCCTGGGTTTAACTGAGGCATTTCACTAAGGGTGGTTAGGAGCCACCCATTTATAGCTTAAAAGGCTATCGCTTGTCCTGTCTAGCTTCTTAGTGAGGATGAGATTGGTAAAGTTCAAGAGAAGAAGTCTGGTCGAGATGCAGATTCGACTACAATAGGCATAAAGCTGTGGTTGGCTCCGCAGATTTCAGAACATTGACCGTAGAATATTCCTGGTCGGGCAATAAAGGATGTTTGATTTAATCGCCCTGGAATGGCGTCGATTTTAATTCCAAGGGAAGGCACGGCTCAGGAATGTAAAACATCTTCTGCGGAAACAAGCACTCGGATTGAGGTTTCTATAGGGACAATTATTCGGTTATCAACTTCAAGAAGACGAAATTCCCCTGGGGAAAGCTCTGACGAGGGGATTATATAAGAATCAAAAGCGATGTCAGCGTAGTCGTTGTATTCATAGCTTCAATATCATTGATGGCCGATGGCCTTGACTGTGACGGCCGGGTCACTTATTTCATCTATGAGGTACAGGATGCGTAATGATGGTAAAGCAATTACGATAAGAATAATGGCTGGTATAATGGTTCACACTATCTCAATTTCTTGGGCGTCTATTGCGTTGGTGTTGGTGAGTTTTGTGGTCAATATTGTAGTAATAATATAAAGAACTAAAGTGCTGATTAAAAAAACAGCTATTAAAGCATGATCATGAAAGTGTAATAATTCCTCTATAATAGGAGAGGCTGCGTCTTGAAAGCCTAATTGGGAGGGATGAGCCATAAAGAAGTGTACAGGGGATTAACCTATAACTTCACCTTGACAAGGTGATATAATATTTACTAACACTTCAAATTAAGAAAGTGGCAGATTGGTGATGCGTTTGACTTGAAATCATATAAAGGGGGTTCGATTCCCTTCTTTCTCGTTATTGATGGGTTTGTGTTTGAACAAAGGTGGGCTCTTCGAATGTGTGGTAGGGAGGAGGGCATCCATGGAGTCATTCTAAGTTAGTTGAGGTGAGTTCTGTAAGAAGGACTTCACGTTTCGCTGAGAAAGCTTCTCAGATAATGAATATTATTAAGATTACTGCGATGAGGGAAATCAGAGAGCCAATGGATGAAAGAGTGTTTCATAAGGTGTAGGCGTCGGGGTAATCTGAATAACGTCGTGGTATTCCTGCCAGGCCTAGAAAATGTTGGGGAAAGAAAGTAAGATTGACACCAGCAAATATTACACCAAAGTGAATCTTTGTTCAGGTTTCGTGGAGAGTATATCCTGAGAAAAGTGGGAATCAGTGTACAAATCCTCCTATAATAGCGAATACGGCCCCTATGGATAGAACGTAGTGAAAATGGGCGACAACATAGTATGTATCGTGAAGCACAATATCTAAGGAAGAATTAGCTAGAACGATTCCGGTGAGTCCTCCGACGGTAAATAGGAAAATAAAACCTAGGGCTCAAAGTATGGCGGCATCTCATTTGATTGTTCCCCCGTGCATTGTGGCCAGTCAACTAAAAACTTTAACTCCAGTGGGAATAGCAATGATTATAGTGGCAGAGGTAAAATAAGCGCGGGTGTCGACGTTCAAATCTACTGTAAATATGTGGTGAGCTCAGACGATAAACCCTAGAAGACCAATTGATATCATTGCTCAAACTATTCCTATGTAACCAAAAGGTTCTTTTTTTCCGGAGTAATAGGTTACAATGTGGGAGATTATTCCAAACCCTGGAAGAATAAGAATGTAGACCTCAGGGTGACCAAAAAATCAGAACAGATGTTGATAAAGTACTGGGTCTCCTCCACCTGCAGGATCAAAAAAGGTTGTGTTTAAGTTTCGATCCGTAAGGAGTATAGTAATGCCTGCTGCTAAAACGGGAAGGGATAAAAGCAGAAGAACAGCAGTAATTAAGACTGATCAAACAAACAGAGGAGTCTGGTATTGAGTTATGGCGGGAGGTTTTATATTTAAAATGGTAGTAATAAAATTAATTGCTCCTAAGATTGATGAGATGCCTGCTAAATGGAGGGAAAAAATAGTTAGGTCGACTGATGCTCCCGCGTGAGCCAGGTTTCCAGCTAAAGGGGGATATACAGTTCAACCTGTCCCAGCTCCTGATTCTACTGCTGATGAGGCAAGAAGCAGTAAGAAGGATGGAGGCAGAAGTCAGAAGCTTATATTATTTATTCGAGGGAATGCTATGTCAGGGGCTCCAATTATTAGAGGAATTAGTCAGTTTCCAAACCCTCCAATCATAATTGGTATTACTATAAAGAAGATCATTACAAATGCGTGTGCGGTTACGATTACGTTATAAATCTGGTCGTCCCCAAGAAGTGTTCCTGGTTGACTAAGTTCTGCTCGGATGAGTAGGCTTAAAGCTGTGCCTACTATCCCAGCCCAGGCGCCGAAGATTAAATACAGGGTGCCGATGTCTTTGTGATTTGTTGAATAAAGTCAACGAGTGATTGCCACAGGTAAAATGGCCGAGGGTTAGGCGGCAGGTTGTAGCCCTGATAACAAAGGTTAAAGTCCTTTTTTTACCAAGCCCTGAGGTGTTTCACATCAGATTGCAAATCTGAAGAAGCGGGTTAGCACCTGCCGGGGCTTCTCCCGCTTTTTTAAACCAAGCGGGAGAAGTAGAAGGAAGCTCGCTGGATAGAGTTTTTAGCTGTTAACTAAAATTTCGCGGGATCGAGGCCCGCCTTTCTAGAAGGCTTTAGCTTAATTAAAGTACTTGGTTTGCGTCCAGGTGATGTGAGATAGTGTCTTGCAAGTCTTACAGAGACTAGGAGGTTTTAACTCCTACTTGAAGCTTTGAAGGCTTCTGGTCTTGTTAATCCTAAGCCTCTAGTTAAAGGGAGAGTTCAAATAGGTTAATAATTGATGGAAGAATAGGGAGAGAGCAGGTTGAAATAATTAATGTTAGGGAAAGAAAGAGAGTTGGTTGGTTGGATTTAGTTCGTCATGTGATTAGGGTTGGGCATGAGTGAGGAAAAACAGTTAAAGAGGATGTGTACAATAGGCGAAGATAGAAGAATAAACTAAGGAGGGCAGAAAGGGCTAGGATTGTTGCATATAGGGTGGATTCTTGTTTTACCAGTTCTTGGAGAATGAGTCATTTGGGAAAAAAGCCAGAAAGAGGTGGTAAACCGCCTAGGGATAGGAGGGTTAGTGAAGAGAAGACAATAAGAGTGGGGGTTTTAGATCAGGAAGTAGATAAGGTTGAAATTTTGGTTGAATTAAGGAGTTTGAAGGTCAAAAATATAGATGAGGTAAGGATAATGTACAGGGATATGTTTAAAATTGTGAGGTTTGGGAGAATAACTAGGGCTGTGATTATCCATCCTAAGTGGGCAATTGAAGAATAGGCTATGATTTTTCGAATATGAGTTTGATTTAGGGCGCCTCATCCCCCCACTAAAGTAGAGATAACCCCTAATAGAAGGAGTAGTGGAAGATTTATGTTTGGGGCTATTAAATAAACGAGACTTAGGGGTGCAAGTTTTTGTCAGGTGGAGAGGATGAGCCCTGTGGTTAGTGTAACTCCTTGAAGAACCTCTGGAAGTCAAAAATGGAAGGGGGCAAGTCCTAGTTTGATAGATAAGGCAATTGAAAGAAGTAATGAGGCTGTGGGGTTAGTTAAGTTAGTAATGGCTCACTCACCTGATGTCCAGGCGTTAAGAATGCTTGAGAATAAAATTAATGCTGCGGCAGCAGCTTGAATAAGGAAATATTTTGTTGTTGCCTCAATTGCTCGTGGATGGTGATGTAAGGAGAGTAAGGGAATAATGGCTATGGTGTTAATTTCAAGGCCTATTCAGGCCAAGATTCAATGGGAGCTGGAAAATGTAATTAAGGTTCCCAATCCTAATGATGAGAGGAATAAGGAGAGTGCTGTGGGGCTCATTAGTAAAAGAAGGGGTTTAACCTACATGTTTGGGGTATGGGCCCAAGAGCTTAGTTAGCTGACTTTACTAGGAGGTTGTATAATGGGAGTACAGAGAGTTTTGATCTCTCGGGTGCAGGTTCAATTCCTGTTCTTCTAAGGAGATGAGGGGGTTTGAACCCCTATGTTTCACTCTATCAAAGTGAACCTTAACTTTCAGGCACATTTCCTAAAGTTGTGGTGCCAAGCCTATAAAGGATAAAGGGATGGAGATATGTCAGAGGATTATGGCTAGTGTTAGAGGAAGAAAGTTTTTTCATACTAGGTGTATGAGTTGATCGTATCGAAATCGAGGGTATGAGGCTCGTACTCATAAAAATAGAAAGGTAAGGGTGGTTGATTTTAATATTAGGGAGATAGTTGATATCTCAGGGAATATCAGTGTGGATCCTAAAAATAGGATTGTTGATAAAGTGTTTATTATTAAGATATTAGTATATTCGGCCAAGAAAAATAGGGCAAATGGGCCTGCTGCATATTCTACATTAAACCCTGATACTAATTCAGATTCTCCTTCTGTCAGATCGAATGGGGCTCGATTGGTTTCGGCCAGTGTGGAAATATATCATATAGCAGCTATGGGTCAACTTGGAATAATTAATCAAATTGTTTCTTGAGCAATATTAAAGCTATATAAGGTGAAACCTCCTGCGAAGATTACAACGGAGAGAAGGATTAACCCTAGGGTGACTTCATAGGAGATGGTTTGAGCGACAGCTCGAAGGGCCCCGATTAGAGCATATTTGGAATTTGAGGCTCATCCGGATGCTAAAATGGAATACACTGCGAGTCCTGAGAGGGTTAAAATGAATAGGGCTCCTAGGTTAAGATCAGTAAGAGGAAAAGGCATAGGAAGGGGTATTCAAATGATTAAGGCCAGGGTCAATGCTAAGGTGGGGGCTAAAATAAATAGGGCAGAGGAAGATGTGGATGGGCGAATGGGTTCTTTAATAAACAGTTTTACCCCGTCAGCAATTGGTTGAAGTAGGCCCATAGGGCCTACGATATTAGGGCCTTTACGAAGCTGTATATAGCCTAAGACTTTACGTTCAAGTAAGGTTAAAAATGCTACGGCTAATAGAATTGGGACAAAATAAAGAAGTGGGTTGATGATAGTACTAATTAGGGAGAAAAATGTAGACATAACTAATAAGGGGAGTTGAACCCCTGGGGAAAAGATCTTAGAGCTTTCGCAATTACCAGACTCTGCCATATTAGTAACCCTTATCTAGGGTATTTGGGAAGGCTAAGGTTAATTTAAGATGGGTTCAGAAATTTTTAACAAGAGCGTAATGTAATTATGGGCTCTACTTTTTCGGTCCTTTCGTACTAGAAAAAGTTCTTCATAGATAGAAACTGACCTGGATTTCTCCGGTCTGAACTCAGATCACGTAGGGTTTTAATCGTTGAACAAACGAACCTTTAGTAGCGGCTGCACCACTGGGATACCCTGATCCAACATCGAGGTCGTAAACCCATTTGTCGATATGGACTCTTGAAATAGATTGCGCTGTTATCCCCAGGGTAACTTGGTCCGTTGATCAAAATTATTGGATCAATTTAGTTAGAAGTTCTAATACTTAGAGCAGTGGCTCGTGGTTTAAATTAATTATTCATCAAGGAGGATTTATTTTTCTCCGTGGTCACCCCAACCGAAAACTTAAATTATTTTCTGCAAGGCTAAAGGGTGGTCCCGTAGGAAATATGTTTGAGCAGGTAATTTTAGGTTTTAAGCTCCATGGGGTCTTCTCGTCTTATGATAAAATTCCCGCTTCTGCACGGGAAGATCAGTTTCACTGATTAAATAAGGGAGACAGTAAGGCTCTCGTGAGGCCATTCATACCAGTCTTTATTTAAAAGACAAGTGATTACGCTACCTTCGCACGGTCAGAATACCGCGGCCGTTGAACATATAGTCACTGGGCAGGCGGGACCTCTTATAAAATTCAAGAGGCGATGTTTTTGGTAAACAGGCGAAGCCTAGATTTGCCGAGTTCCTTCCTTATTTTTTAATCTTTCTTGGAATACTCTTGTGTAAGATTGACAGTTGGTGAAGTAATGTTTTCTTGGGTAGTTATTACTATAGTCTCTATGAGATTGTTAATTATCAGTGATTTATTCGATCTGATTCACACTTGTATTTAAGAGAAGTATAATTCTGTGTTACTAGTTTTAACATAAACTGTTCTATAGTTTTATAGAATGACTCAATATGAATTATGGATTTTGAAAGTCTATAGGTATTGAATAAAGAATTAGGATGAGCTTTGACGTTTTCTTTTTAGGTGGCTGCTTTTAAGCCTACTAGGCCTAAGTTTAAATATTATGATCATTATCCAGAGGTTTAGGTTGTCTCCTTTTTCAATAGGGCTGTACCCCTATTGAATATCACTTAAGGTAAGGGTTTGCTTAAAGTTGCTGAGGTACCTTAAGAGGGAACTTAGATTCTTTTCTTGAGTAACCAGCTATCACTAAGTTCGATAGGTCTGTCACCGCTACTCGGAGGTCTTCCCACTCTTTTGCCACAGAGACGGGTTAACTCTAAAGTTGCCTCGGAGTAGCTCACTTAGTTTCGGGAGGTCAGACTGAAATTACTTTTTGCCTGATTTGACTAGTTAAATCATGATGCAAAAGGTACAAGATTTAGTCTTTGCTTTTTTGTGCTTAAATTATTTATTTCATTTCTATTTCATCTTTCCCTTGCGGTACTATTTATATTGCTCCGGATTCCTTTTCTATCACCTATACTTAGGACTTAGAATGATTTATTAAGTTTATTAGAATATGGGTTTGTGTGATGTTAGGGGGGTTGGGCTAGAAAGGTGGCGTCAAAATGATCTGGTTTTCACGGATATTGTTTCGGTGTAAGCGAAAGGCTTTAGGTTAAGCTACATTTTGATTCCAAGCACACCTTCCGGTATACTTACCATGTTACGACTTACCTCCTCTTAGGTTTGTTTGGGGTTTTATTTAAATTGAAATTTAAATTGAGGAGGGCGACGGGCGGTGTGTGCGCGCCCTAGGGCCAGATTAAAAAGAATGTTCTGGTTTCTTTTTACTGCTAAATCCGCCTTCTAATCAGGTTTCATAGTGATTTTCCGTATTTTCTAAGGTAGAAAATGTAGCCCATTTCTATCCAATTCATTCGCTGCACCTTGACCTGACGTTTTGGTGGGAGACCATTATACTTACTTTTTGACCTTCAAAGGGTAAGTTGGCGACGGCGGTATACAGGCGGTTTTGGCAAAAATTGGTGAGGTAAAGCGGGGGGTATCGATTATAGAACAGGCTCCTCTAGGTGGGTGTAGGGCACCGCCAAGTCTTTTGGGTTTTAAGCTAGCGCTCGTAGTCCCCTGGCGGAGAGAGTTGTAAGTTATCAAAGTTTAAGGCTGGGCATAGTGGGGTATCTAATCCCAGTTTGTTACCCAGCTGTCGTGAGTTCAAGTGGATTAAGGTCACTTTCGTAGGTGGTTTTCTTTGAGGCGGAAGCGTATAACGGCTAGGTCTTAATTTTACCTTAATGTAGGAATCCATAAATCACGCTTTACGCCGAAAACTATCAGTTTAAGTCTCCCGTATAACCGCGGTGGCTGGCACGAAATTAACCGACTTTTTTTACTATAACTAAGTCTAGCTTGACGCTAATTTTTAATGTTTATCACTGCTGAGTTCCCTTGGGGGTGTGGCAAAGCTAGGTGTCTTGGGCTTATGGGCCTGATACCAGCTCCTTCATCTCTAATTAGGAGAATTGGGGCATTTTCACGGGAGTGCGGATACTTGCATGTGTAATTTTAGTAAAAATTGATAGTAAGGCTAGGACCAGACCTTTGTGTTGTTGGGGCTTTTCAGGGCCCATCTCAGCATCTTCAGTGCTGTGCTTTGTTTAAGCTACAATAACCCATAGGGACATAATGAATAAAGCCCCAAAAAAGTTAATA